AAGATAGGATGACTAATGTATGCAGCCTAATGAGGAGTAATACTATAAAAATAAAGAACTCTATTTCAGAACTATGAGACAGAATATTCTGTTTTCTTATTTACTCTTTCTTTATTTTTGAATTTTATTTCCATTTTTCTATTTTATTTAAAGTAGATCGATTTAGATAATGTATATATAAGCAAAGTACTATACTTCAAACAAAGTAGGAATTTGCAAGATGGAGAAAATCATTGCAGTTATTATAGGGAAGTCTAGGGACTTAGAGCATATCCTATTTGAAGGAGGATGGAATTCAAATCAGGTAAGGGATCCTTCCTTCTATTGATTTGATAGAAATTCGTTTTTCTTTTCCTGTCTCTAAGATTTTCGATGAATGAGCCTGTGGTAATGCTTTTATCTCTATTCTATGGCGCAAGCGACCGTCCAGTCTATAAACAAGTACTAATGAGGAAATGAAAACTATACTAAAGGAAACATAGGATCTCTATCCTAAAATCTAAAAAAAGGACATATTAGGGCTATACGGATTCGAACCGTAGACCTTCTCGGTAAAACAGATCAAACGGATTATTATCAAAATGATTTGAACTGTTTCAAAGACCCAACATGCATTTTTTTGCATTGGGCTCTTTCATCAACTGATGTAAAGATCAGTTAGTCCACCATAGTTTTTCTTTACGGAAAGATAATGAGATGGCTCCCTGTGCTCTGATTGATTATTTGTATTATGATCTATCTAGGAGCAATACCAAAGTGTTTCAAAGGAGGATTACCTTGACTTAGGTCTGCCTCCGGCCTAAATTAAATCAACCTAAGTGAAATGGAGTCTCTATCGTTCCGCTGCAAGAGTTGACTATGAGACTTCATACACCTTAAAGTTCATAGAACGAAAAGAAGTTTTTTGGAGGCCCTTATCCTCATTACGCCTAGCATTTAGTGGGCTGGATATTTACCTTATCAACTAGCAAATCAATAAGGGTTCTATTTGATTAGGCACCTGAATTGGCACCTGAATCGGACTGAACCGACTGTTTGTCAGGCTACTGTTCTCCTATTCTCTCGAATCCATGAAGTAAGACATTGATTTTGCAATAAGATCAATTATGTTCATTGCATAATAAGCTCCCTTGAAAAGCATTGGCGCACGTGTAAGCGAGTTGCTCTACCGAACTGAGCTATAGCCCTTGTCAGAGATATCTTAACATATAGATAATTTCTTGTCAAGATGAATATTCTCTAATGCCAGAGGATATCCCTTTGATCTGTTTACTATATAACATACCAATAACGGAGCAGTATTGCTTATAAAATGGATTCGATCTATAATCGATCGAAGTAATGGGTCTTCCTTTGTGGTGATAAATTGCCTACTTAACTCAGTGGTTAGAGTATTGCTTTCATACGGCGGGAGTCATTGGTTCAAATCCAATAGTAGGTAGGTAGGTAGAAAAATTACTAGATAGCATTGGACTTACTTCGCTTCGCTATCTAATAACTTTTTCTACCCCTCTTCCCTTTTTCTTTGTATCAACTAAACCATTGGATTGTATTCAATTGGATGGGGGAATCCAATTGATAGCCTCGACTCGTATCCTAGCTCGTCTGAGAGCTAGCTTCGCTTCAACCAACTCTTTCGTACCCTCAGCTCTACTCAAGTTAGCTTCGGCTATTTCAAGTGCCTGTTGAGCTTCTTCCGGATCAATGTCACTACCCAGTTCCGCATCATTTCCTAAAATGATGATCTCATTATTAACTATTCTCGCAAAACCGCTCCACAGAACCGCCGTTAACCATTGGTCGTTGAGGAGGCGTATTCTCAAAGGACCCATATCTACAGCTGTGTTAATGGGGGCGTGGTTTGGTAATACGCCAATTTGGCCACTATTAGTAGATAAAATGATTTCTTTCACTTCACAATCCCAAATAATTCGCTTAGGAGTTAGTACATAAAGATTTAATTTCATTTCTTCAATTTGTTCTCCTCTTCTAAGTTTATAGCTTTCGTGCTAGCTTCATCGATGTTACCCACCAAATAAAAAGCTTGTTCGGGTAGGCCGTCTAATTCTCCGGAAAGGATTAGTTGAAATCCCCTAATTGTTTCTGCAAGACCAACATACTTTCCTGCAGAACCGGTAAAAACTTCTGCCACAAAGAACGGTTGTGATAAGAAACGTTCAATTTTTCGTGCTCTTGCTACAGTTAAACGATCCTCCTCTGATAATTCATCCAACCCAAGAATTGCGATAATGTCCTGAAGTTCTTTGTAACGTTGTAAAGTTTCCTTAACTCTTTGCGCAGTTTCATAATGTTCGTTGCCAACGATCCGAGGCTGTAACATAGTTGAGGTTGAATCTAAAGGATCTACTGCTGGATAAATACCCTTGGAAGCTAATCCTCTGGAAAGTACGGTAGTAGCATCCAAATGTGCAAATGTTGTGGCAGGAGCAGGGTCGGTCAAATCGTCCGCAGGTACATAAACTGCTTGGATCGAAGTTATGGATCCCTTTTTTGTAGAAGCAATTCTTTCTTGCAAAGAACCCATTTCTGTACTAAGAGTAGGTTGATAACCCACTGCGGAGGGCATTCTCCCTAATAAGGCGGATACCTCCGATCCTGCTTGAACAAAACGAAAGATATTATCGATGAATAGAAGCACGTCTTGCTTATTAACATCTCGGAAATATTCTGCCATAGTTAGGGCAGTTAAACCAACTCTCATACGAGCTCCCGGCGGTTCATTCATTTGACCATAGACTAGAGCTACCTTTGATTCCTCAAAATTTTTTTCATTAATTACTCCGGATTCCTTCATTTCCATATAAAGATCATTTCCTTCACGAGTCCGTTCCCCTACTCCGCCAAATACGGATACGCCTCCATGAGCTTTAGCAATGTTGTTGATTAATTCCATGATGAGTACTGTTTTACCTACTCCAGCCCCCCCAAATAGTCCTATTTTTCCTCCACGTCGATAAGGAGCTAAAAGATCGACCACCTTAATACCTGTTTCAAAGATGGATAATTTCGTATCTAGCTCGATAAAGGCAGGCGCAGATCTATGAATAGGGAATGTTGCATTAATATCTACAGGACCCAAATTGTCAATAGGTTCCCCAAGAACGTTGAAAATTCGTCCGAGAGTAGCTCCACCGACTGGAACACTGAGAGGAGCTCCCGTGTCAATCACTTCCAATCCTCTCATCAACCCGTCTGTAGCACTCATAGCTACAGCTCTAACTCGATTATTTCCTAATAATTGTTGTACCTCACAAGTCACATTAATTTGCTTACCGGCAGTGTCTCTACTCTTGACTACCAAAGCGTTATAAATATAAGGTAACTTGCCCGGGGGAAAAGTGATATCCAGCACGGGTCCAATAATTTGATCGATACGCCCTATGCTTTTTTCTTCAATTGTGGAAACCCCGGGACGAGAAGTAGTAGGATTGGTTCTCATAATTATCACATAATTTTCAAAAAAAAAAAGAATTTCTCGAATTTATTCTTGTTGAATAATGCCAAATCAAATCCAAAAAAATAGCCAAAAATCCAAAAGTCAAAAGGAAATGAATTAGTTAATTCAATAAGAGAGAAAGGGGGACGAGGACTTGATTTCGTTGCCCAAGCGAATCCCATTCAATCGTTTACTCATGGAATGAGTCCGTTGGAAAGTTCAATCAATCTTTTTTTTCATATACATTTCGCCTTTTGTGGAGGATCTGTCCCTACTCTACTTTCCTATCTAGGACTTCGATATACAAAATATATACTACTGTGAAGCATAGATTGCTGTCAACAGAGAATTTTCTTAGTATTTAGGTATTTACATTCAAAATAAGAAAGGGGCCTATTAAGAACTTGTAAAATAAGGATTAGGGATTGATTTGGGTTGCGCTATATCTATCAAAGAGTATACAATAATGATGGATTTGGTGAATCAAATCCATGGTTTAATAACGAACCATGTTAACTTACCATAACAACAACTCAATTCCTATCGAATTCCTATAGTAGAATTCCTATAGGATAGAACATACACAGGGTGTACGCATTATATATGAATGAAACATATTCATTAACTTAAGCATGCTCTCCATTTTCTTTAATGAGTTGATATTAATTGAATACCCTTTTTGTTTTAAAAGATTTTTGCAAAGGTTTCATTTACGCCTAATCCATATCGAGTAGACCCTGTCGTTGTGAGAATTCTTAATTCATGAGTTGTAGGGAGGGACTTATGTCACCACAAACAGAAACTAAAGCAAGTGTTGGATTTAAAGCTGGTGTTAAGGATTATAAATTGACTTATTACACCCCGGAGTATGAAACCAAGGATACTGATATCTTGGCAGCATTCCGAGTAACTCCTCAGCCCGGGGTTCCGCCCGAAGAAGCAGGGGCTGCAGTAGCTGCCGAATCTTCTACTGGTACATGGACAACTGTTTGGACTGATGGACTTACCAGTCTTGATCGTTACAAAGGGCGATGCTATCACATCGAGCCCGTTGTTGGGGAGGAAAATCAATATATCGCTTATGTAGCTTATCCATTAGACCTATTTGAAGAGGGTTCTGTTACTAACATGTTTACTTCCATTGTGGGTAACGTATTTGGTTTCAAAGCCCTACGCGCTCTACGTCTGGAGGATCTGCGAATTCCCCCTACTTATTCAAAAACTTTCCAAGGTCCGCCTCATGGTATCCAAGTTGAAAGGGATAAGTTGAACAAGTACGGCCGTCCTTTATTGGGATGTACTATTAAACCAAAATTGGGATTATCCGCAAAAAATTATGGTAGAGCGTGTTATGAGTGTCTACGCGGTGGACTTGATTTTACCAAAGATGATGAAAACGTAAACTCACAACCATTTATGCGCTGGAGGGACCGTTTTGTCTTTTGTGCCGAAGCAATTTATAAATCACAGGCCGAAACCGGTGAAATCAAGGGGCATTACTTGAATGCGACTGCAGGTACATGCGAAGAAATGATGAAGAGAGCTATATTTGCGAGGGAATTAGGGGTTCCTATTGTAATGCATGACTACTTAACTGGGGGATTCACCGCAAATACTACTTTGGCTCATTATTGCCGCGACAATGGCCTACTTCTTCACATTCACCGGGCAATGCATGCAGTTATTGATAGACAGAAAAATCATGGTATGCATTTTCGTGTATTAGCTAAAGCATTGCGTATGTCTGGGGGAGATCATATCCACGCCGGTACAGTAGTAGGTAAGTTAGAAGGGGAACGCGAAATGACTTTAGGTTTTGTTGATTTATTGCGCGATGATTTTATTGAAAAAGATCGTGCTCGCGGTATCTTTTTCACTCAGGACTGGGTATCTATGCCAGGTGTTATACCGGTGGCTTCAGGGGGTATTCATGTTTGGCATATGCCAGCTCTGACCGAAATCTTTGGAGATGATTCCGTATTACAATTTGGTGGAGGAACTTTAGGACATCCTTGGGGAAATGCACCTGGTGCAGTAGCTAATCGGGTGGCTTTAGAAGCTTGTGTACAAGCTCGTAACGAAGGGCGCGATCTTGCTCGTGAAGGTAATGAAATTATCCGAGCAGCTTGCAAATGGAGTCCTGAACTAGCCGCAGCTTGTGAAATATGGAAGGCGATCAAATTTGAGTTCGAGCCGGTAGATAAACTAGATAAGTAGATAAAACTAGATATAAAGAAGGTCTAAATAAAAAAGAAGCGAAATAGAAAGAGAAAAAAGCAGTTACGAAATGCAGTAATTCTTCTTTATTCTTCTAATTGATTGCAATTAAACTCGGCTCAATCTTTTTTTTAAGATTGAGCCGAATAAAAATGGATCTTGATACGATCATGAGACTTGACAAATCGAGATTCCTCTATTCTATATATTTAGAATATATAAAGAATATATAAAGGTATAATACAATAAATAAATACAAATATAGTATTATCATATGATAATGGAATCAAATACGCAGTATTTACAGAAAAAGTCTTTATTTATTGGGAAAGAATCAATGAAAAAAGATTAGGAATCGCAATGCTACTATAGGCGTCCGGAGGAGTATTCGGAATAATATTCTTCTATAATCCATTCTTGTGTCTTGCGCGGGGTCTTACTAACAGGACTTCGCTGCACGGGACGGGTTTTCGTCGAAAAGCTAACTCCACCCGGCATTTTCATACCCTTTGGGTGGTATATCGCCTTAAAAAGTCTAAGGGGGTAGTATGAGATCTGTAGTAGGTAAGAGAATTTGCCCTTTGATTTTGATTGAGTATGCTATTTTTCCGCCTTTACCGCGCATTATTGTATGAGCTTCTAGAGGATAGAGGAGCACGTATGCAGGAAGGAAATTACAGCTTAATAAAAAAGTCTAAAAAAGCTTCAACTTTACGACACTATCAATCAACTAAAAAGCCCTATGTATGAATCCTTACAACCGGTGGGATAGGATAAGAGCGAGTTTCGGTATACTGGGGTTGGGGGATATCCTTATTTCAAAACCTGACGCGCATCTTGCGTTTGTGGGGGTCCGAGAGTGGTTGAAGAAGTATTGCATGTGGAAGTAGGTAGACGAAACTGATTTAGGATTCGAAATGGGCGCATTCGACTAAAAGTCGTACTGAGACCTTTTTTAAAGGGTATTCTGAAAGAGGTATTTCATTTTCACAATCGCTTTCTTTTGAATCCAATTTCAAGTTCGATTAGAAGGATAGAAAGGCCATGAGGACGGGAAAAGAAAAAAAAAATCTTTTTCTTTTTAATCTCCTTTTTTGCAATTTTCTTATTATCCATTCCATTCATTTTTTTTTATAGAATAGTATAGAATACTTTAGTATTCTATACTATTCTATAAAAAATCTTTATTTTGCAAACTAAAAAATACAATAGTCAATATTCCTTATAATAGATATACTTAATTATATTATAAGAATCCTAAGATATTTTTCGAATAGATAGAAATAGTAAATTTGAATTGAGACACCTATTCTATGACGGATTTTAACTTACCTTCTATTTTCGTGCCTTTAGTAGGCTTAGTATTTCCGGCAATTGCAATGGCTTCTTTATTTCTTTATGTGCAGAAAAATAAGATTGTCTAGAACCGATGGGGCCGAATTTTCTCAATGTATTTCCACGCAGGATCATAATACAGATATTTTTTAGTGTAAGTAATATAATATGGTAGGGTATGTGGCTCTTTCTACACACAAATGAAAAACGGCTATGGATGCGGATATAGGCTACGAGCATAAATGCATGCATATGCGGAGCCGGGTATAGCGAGTTTTATTTTAAGTGGATCAACAGATATTTTTTGAATAGAAAGTCAATGTATCTAACCAATTATTTCACAGGAGTACTAGTTACTGAAGGCGATTTCAGAATCAAAAAAAGTAAAGTCAAAATCATTTAGCTTATTCTCTCAATTTCAATCGACCGCTGCTGGATTTAGTATATCTAATATGAATTGGCGATCAGAACACATATGGATAGAACTTCTAAAAGGTTCTCGAAAAAGAGGTAATTTTTTCTGGGCCTGTATTCTTTTTCTAGGTTCACTAGGATTTTTATCGGTTGGGGCTTCCAGTTATCTTGGTAAGAATATGATATCTGTACTTCCGTCTCAACAAATTCTTTTTTTTCCACAGGGGGTCGTGATGTCTTTCTACGGAATCGCGGGCCTATTCATTAGCTCCTACTTGTGGTGCACTATTTTGTGGAATGTAGGCAGTGGTTATGACCGATTCGATAGAAAAGAGGGAATAGTGTGCATTTTTCGTTGGGGATTCCCTGGAATAAAACGTCGCGTCTTCCTTCGATTCCTTATGCGGGATATCCAATCAATTAGAATTCAGGTTAAAGAGGGTCTTTATCCTCGTCGTATCCTTTATATGGAAATCCGGGGCCAGGGGGTCATTCCCTTGACTCGTACTGATGAGAAGTTTTTTACTCCACGAGAAATTGAACAAAAAGCTGCCGAATTGGCCTATTTCTTGCGCGTACCAATTGAAGTATTTTGAATACAATACCGATTTCATTTTTTTGAAATGAATTGAATGAATTGGATTCGTTATTGTAAGGAGATCTTTGAGTATTTATCTAAAGAAAGGAACAAATGAGGATAAGAGAAAATTGCTTCTAATTTGTTTTGTCCAAGTGAGATATATGGCATAATATTCTTCCATTTTCATCCGAAAGGGTTTTTTTTTTATTCTATTTCTCTATTCCACTCCATCTAGATCTAAGAAAGAACCCAATGCAATGAAATTCCACTAGTATACAAAAAAGAGGAATAGATACAAGGTCTCAAACCTTGTTATAGAATTTTTGCTTCAAATAAAAATAAATATCATATAGAGTCAGCGAATGAAATAGAGTCAGCGAATGAAGCAGATTCATTAACAACTCAATTTACAGATCAAAAATGAAAAAAAAGAAAGCATTGCCTTCTTTCCTATATCTTGTATTTATCGTACTTTTGCCCTGGGGAGTCTCTTTCTCTTTTAACAAATGTCTGGAACTTTGGATTAAGAATTGGTGGAATACCAGGCAATCTGAAACTCTCTTAACTGATATTCAAGAGAAAAAGGTTCTAGAAAGATTCATAGAATTAGAAGAACTTTTTCTCTTGGACGAAATGATAAAAGAGAAACCGAAGACACATGTACAAAAACCTCCTATAGGAATACACAAGGAAATAATACAATTGGTCAAAATAGATAATGAGGATCATCTCCATATCATTTTGCATTTCTCGACAAATATAATCTGTTTGGCTATTCTAAGTGGTTCTTTTTTTCTGGGTAAAGAGGAACTTGTCATTTTGAATTCTTGGGTTCAGGAATTCTTCTATAACTTAAATGACTCAATAAAAGCTTTTTTGATTCTTTTAGTTACTGATTTTTTTGTTGGATTTCACTCCACCCGCGGTTGGGAACTACTAATTCGTTGGGTCTACAACGATCTTGGATGGGCTCCTAATGAGCTAATTTTCACTATTTTTGTTTGTAGTTTTCCAGTGATTCTAGATACATGTTTTAAATTTTGGATCTTTTTTTCTTTAAACCGTCTATCTCCTTCGCTTGTAGTCATTTATCATTCAATTAGTGAAGCATAAACTCATTCGATTTCCTGATATTAATCAAATTAGCATCTTTCTTCCTTTAGAAAGAAAGCCCTTTTCCATTTTAGCAAAATTCTTTCCATTTCTACCTGCTCAAGGTATTCATCATTCCAGTACAACTGTTGCAGTAGAATGACAACAGACTCGTGTATAGGGAACTAGATTAGCTTAGCTACCTATCTAATTTATTGTAGAAATTCTGGGATCTGCGATTGGATATGGAAAATAGAAATACTTTTTCTTGGGTAAAGGAACAGATGATTCGATCGATTTCTGTATCGATCATGATATACGTAATAACTCGGACATCTATTTCAAATGCATATCCCATTTTTGCGCAGCAGGGTTATGAAAACCCACGAGAAGCAACCGGACGAATTGTATGTGCCAATTGCCATTTAGCTAATAAGCCCGTGGATATTGAAGTTCCCCAAACTGTGCTTCCTGATACTGTATTTGAAGCAGTTCTTCGAATTCCTTATGATATGCAACTGAAACAAGTTCTTGGTAATGGGAAAAAGGGAGGGTTAAATGTGGGTGCTGTTCTTATTTTGCCCGAGGGATTCGAATTAGCGCCGCCCGACCGTATTTCTCCTGAGTTGAAAGAAAAGATAGGAAATCTTTCTTTTCAGAGTTATCGTCCCGATAAAAAAAATATTCTTGTGATAGGCCCTGTTCCCGGTAAGAAATATAGGGAAATCGTCTTTCCCATTCTTTCCCCCGATCCTGCTACGAAGAAAGACGTTCATTTCTTAAAATATCCCATATATGTAGGGGGAAACCGAGGAAGGGGACAGATCTATCCTGATGGTAGCAAGAGTAACAATACGGTCTATAATGCTACGTCAACAGGTATAGTAAGAAAAATACTACGTAAA